GAATGGCCTGTTCTCCGCGGTCGGAATAGGTGAGTAAATTCCTTCCCTTAGAACCGTACTTGAGAGTTTCCTGCCTCATACGGCTCAGCAGTCAATTCTTTTGGTGTTCCATTTTTCTTCTGGAGTTAACCAAAAGAAAAGAGGTTAATTACATGAGTTTCAAACTTGAATTTTGATTAAGAAAGAATTTCATCCCCTTTTTATAGTTTTATCTATAGTTTTATCTTTTCTCCTACCTTCAGAAGAATAAAGCATCGGCATTAACACTCTCATTAGAATTTTCTGAAAGGTAACTATCTCGATTTCATATTTCATATATCATATACTTTCATATATGATATATCAATTTCTATAGAATCTTTGAGAAAGACTTTTCTTTATAAGAAAAGAAAGAAAAGACTTACTATCTTTGGGATCAGATACTACACCGCTGCTCAAAACCCTAGGGGATCGACTTTATTACATAAGTGGATTCCTAACTTTTCTATCATGATAGAAGTAAGCAGTTCTTATTGTATCGGCCCAAAACCTCGCTAATTGATCTTTACGGTGCTTCCTCTATCAATTAGATCTTTTATCCATAGAAAAAAGTATCTAGGCATATCTATTTCTTCGTATTTCGAAGTTTCTTTCTTTGCTACAGCTGATAAAAATCGTTGTTTTGGACGATATATATGTAGAAAGCCTATTTTTTTTTCTTTCTATAGTGGAGATAGTCGCACGTAATGACAGATCACGGCCATATTATTAAACGCTTGGGGTAAGAACGGATTTCGTTCGAGTGCCCGAAAATAATATTCCAAAGCTTTCGTATGTTCTCCGTTACTTGTGTGGATAAGGCCTATGTTATAAAGTATATAACTTCGATCATAGGGATCAATTTCCAGTCGCATAGCCTCATAATAATTCTGTAAAGCTTCCGCATAATTTCCTTCAGATTGAGCCGACATCCGTTACGGTCGTCATTCGGTTCAAAGAATCTCCGTTCCAGAACCGTACGTGAGATTTTCATCTCATACGGCTCCTCCTTTATGTGTATAATGATAAAAATACATAGAGTCAAAAAAGATTGCAGTATTCTCATTATCAACTGAGCAGGGCTAGTGTGTTTACAAGAAATCTCTAGCCAACCTTCCTGTAAAAGAAAAGATCTTTTCTTAACATCAAGTATGTTGGTACTGGATAAAAAAAAATGGTAACTCCAACAATTTCTTTGTCCTCAACGCCGCTTAATTTCCCGGAATTAGTCACTTCAACAGTCTTCGATGGTTATACGGGTATCCAAAATACGAACGAGATGGATGTTTGTTGTCCCAACCATTCTTGTTAGTCCCGATCCCGAAAAGAAAGGAAGGATATTTTTTTTTTACAAAGTTTTCGTGTTGTTGATTCCTAAGCGTAGTGCTTCTTCCCCCAGGCCGCCTATTGGTACTAGTGGAGTAAGGTTGACCTAACCCCATAGGTATAGGTATAACCTTTCGCTTAATACTATAAACCTAAAATTGAAGCATATGAGGCTTTATTAATCGGGGATACACGACAGAAGGAATTAATCGTTTTATTTACAAACTTCACCTTCAGCAAGCGTAGGTTTTTTTTCTTTCTCTCCGAAGAATGTGTCTTTCTCCTAAGACTGAGATCGGTAAATAAAAAAAAAAAAGATAATCAAATCACACCATCTCTGTAATAAGTGAATGCCTCTTTTTCTCCTGAAGTTGTCGGAATTATTCGTAATAAGATATTGGCTACAATTGAAAAGGTCTTATCAATAAAATTTCCATTTATCCGAGATCTAGGCATAGGTAGCAATCCATTCTAAAATTTAATGATTTTATTTATCGCGTGGGAAAATAATCCCACAAACAAAGGAATTGTACAATACAGTACGAAATTACGTAAAAACAGACTCATTAATCAAATTTGTTTGTCCTACGGCCTCGAAGGAGGTTTTTTTTGATAAAAACTTTTTCTTTCTATTTTTATAGTTCGAATTGATTTTATGCGTCTATCCAAAAAAATCAAATGGAATATGAATGACTCACTATTCACCCGGTTTCTGGGCCATAATCATTATGTAGGAGAGATGGCCGAGTGGTTCAAGGCGTAGCATTGGAACTGCTATGTAGGCTTTTTGTTTACCGAGGGTTCGAATCCCTCTCTTTCCGTTCCCGTTGATGATTTGGTATTTTTTGTCTTTTGAACTTATAGAGCTTCTTTTGTTTGTTTTCCTTGTTTGTTTGATTTTTTTTATTTACTATTTTATTTCCTAGTTAAAGATGTAAAATAGATAAAATCCTAAAAATATTTAAAAATCCAGCACAAGCAAGGAAAACACAGAAAGCCAAAAATCTTTTTTTTTTATTCTTCACGTCCTGGATTACGTCCCGGATCGTTAGATAGGAATCCGAAGATGAAAAGAGAAACAAAGAATATCACTACCGTGTAAACAAATAGTTTTAGAGTAAGCATTACAAAATCTCCAAGATAATTAAAAAAAAAACGACAGAGAGAGAGAATAGATTCTCTTATATTACACATTATGTTTATCTTTCTTTTGATACTAAGTTTATAAGAAATGAAGTGATTTCGAGGAAATAGAAAAAAATTCGGAAATTTACTTGTAGTAAGAGTCGAGCCCTGTATTACTATTACCAAAAATTTGCTTTCATATCCACAATCTAGGTATTGATGGTGGACTCAAATCTAATAATAGGATTAGGATTTCTCAATGGAAAAAACGTAAGAATGAGATGGTCCAGATTTTTCTTGTCTATCAACAAATTTCAATATTTGAATCGAGGATTCACACTGTAAGACTTATCTGATCTTAGAAATTTTTAAAATGTTCGAATTTTTGTTTTCGAATAAATTCTGAATTTTTTTAGGACATTATTCAAATTAAAGATCTCATCGAAAACTTACAGCAGCTTGCCAAACAAAAGCTAAGAGAAAAAAGAATACAGGTATTACTGGCATAATATCTACAATTGGATTCAAAAAAGCGTAGGCTTCAGGTAATTTCGCCAAGAAAAAACTACTTGGATAAAGGGCAGAGTGAATACAAATACAGACCAAACTAAAGATATTAAGCATAACAAATATTTTGTTCTTTAAGAAAATTAATTGTATTTTTGCTTTTTTTTTTTATTATTATTAGAATTTTGATTTTTATTGTATATGTATATATATGTAGAATTTTTTGTAGAATTTTTATTCTAATTTTTTTTATTCTAATTTATAAATAATTATTTTAAAATAATTATATATTCTAATTATATATATTTATATATATATATAATATAATTAATAAATTAATAATTATATATTCTAATTATATATATATTCTAAAAATTATATATATATAGAATAGAATTATATATAATAAAATATATTAAATAATTAAAAAATAATTAAAATAGTTAAAAATAAGAAAAAAATAATCAAAATAATTAATTAATATTTATTTTAATTTTGATTATTTAATTTTTTATTTCATTTTTGAATTGAATATTCAAAAATGAAATAATAATATAATACTAATATTCATATTTATAATATATATATAATTAGAATAATATTTCATTTATATTATTAATATAAATTTGGTTATTTATTTAATTTACGATTTATATTATCTATTAAATTTTATATTATCTATTAATTAGTATTAATATAAATTAATATAAATATTTATTATATTTATTTATTAATTATATATTTATTAATTATAGATCTTAATTAATATTACTAAACTAATTAATCTTAATTAATATTACTAAACTAATTAATCTTAATTCAAATTACTAATTAATATTAATAATTTGAATTTTTAATTAGTAATATTAATAATATTAGTAAATTAGTAATACTAAAAAAAATGAATCAAATAAGATCAGACTCCCCCAAATCCTTCTTTGATTTGAATTTATCCAGTTCAAAATATTTTCATTCTGAAATCAAAAATAGAAGAAATCATACTTTCATACAATATCTTAATTGAATTCTATGTAATGATCAAGAATTTCAGTTTAATTTTATATCTACGCATATCCAAATCCTAGCAACAATTTATTTTATAGATATTAGATATTTTTGAACTGGAATTGACGAACAACCAATACCACTAATACTGTTTATTAGTGTCGAATCGAAAATGGGGCGTGGCCAAGCGGTAAGGCAACGGGTTTTGGTCCCGCTATTCGGAGGTTCGAATCCTTCCGTCCCAGAGCATATACATTCATGATGTATATCCTATTTGAATACAAATTTTATATCAGAATAAAGATTACCCTTTCTTTTTTTTTTTTATTGTTTTTATTGTAATCACTGTGGATAATTGTATAATAAAAAAAAGATATTTATTATTATTATTATTTCATATTTATATTTATTTCTATTTTTTTTGAAGAAATTCATTTTTTCTATTTTACAAACTATCAAAATAGAATAGAAAATCGATTCATACAATATCGAGTTAATTTGAATTTTTTTTTAGACTTCTTTACTTTAGAAATTGTCCATTCATATAGAAGGAAAACCTAGAAGTAAAAAGTATAGATTATTATGTATCGATTGAATCAATGACTATTCACGATTTCATAATTGAATCAATTACATACCTGATCCAAACTAAAGGAATGTTATGGTAAAACTTCGTTTGAAACGATGTGGTAAAAAGCAACGTGCGACTTGAAAGACATGATTAGATTAGCTGTGGATTCTTACATCCGCTATTTTTTCTAGTATATAGAAATCGGGGTTCTCTTGGCTCGACATCGTTTGTTCTGTTCCACTAGAACTCGTTTTTGGGGGACGGGAGAGGGATTGATGCTGTAAATAGTACATGATGGAGCTCGAGTTGATTTATTTTTCAGGGGCAAGTATCTAAGGTTAGTGAAAATTAATAAGTTAGAACAACTTCGTAAGTATATTTTTGATAGAGAAATCGAAAGGATCCAATTCGAGCAAGGTTAAAAAAAAGTCAAAACATTATCTAGTTTGTTGGAATTGGTAAAACTATTTCGATCAAAAGTGTATCTGCGGGAATCAACCTTCTATTTGTATGATTCTTTGAGAGAAAGAAATCAAAAAATGGTATGTTGCTGCCATTTTTTTTGAAACGATTAAAGATCCCCGAAGTAATGTCTAAACCCAATGATTCAAGGAAAAGCTAAAGGATCCTGGAACAAGTAAATACCATTTTCAAATTGTCTCAACAATTCTATTAGAATAACAATTCTCTTAGAATGAAGAAAAAAAAAATAGATTCTAAAGAAGACAGGCAAGAAAAGGGGTAGAGACCGCTCAATAAAGGAAATACCTAAGGTTTTTTTTCCTTTGAGTTATTTGAGAGTTATCCAATTTGAGTTATGAGGTTGCGAATATGAGGAGTTCTTATTCTTTTTTTTTCTTATTCTTTCTGAAAAGAATAAGAAAAAAAAAATACTTAAATCATAGTCTAATTGATTTGATGATTTTATTGATCTATTTAACATCATAATTTTATACATAGACATAATTTTGAATTTTCTCGAGCCGTACGAGGAGAAAACTTCTTATACGTTTCTAGGGGGGTGTATTGTTCATCTATATCTATCCCAATGAGCCGTTTATCGAATTGTTGCAATTGATGTTCGATCCCGAAGAGAGGGAAGAGATCTTCGGAAAGTGGGTTTTTATGATCCAATAAAGAATCAAACCTATTTAAATATTCCTGTTATTCTATATTTCCTTGAAAAAGGCGCTCAACCTACAGGAACTGTTCAAGATATTTCAAAAAAGGCAGGTGTTTTTATGGAACTTTGCCCTAATCAACAAACGAAATTCAATTAATGAAATAAAAAAAAAAGGGGTGTGGATGACTTGTATATAGATTTATAGAACTTTTTTCTCTTTTATCCCCCCCTCCGTTCTCTTGTTCTAATCATACCTATTTTGTTATTTCTTATTGTTGACATAGAATGCTGTTTTCTATAGCCACAAAAATTAATTTTTATCGATCTTCAAAAATAAAATAAGAAAAATGGATAGAGATAGAAGATATAGGAAAAAGCAAATGAATAATGACTAAATGAAGTAATTGGGTCTATAAATACATTACCTCCAATGAGGTGATTTTTTTTTTAATTATTTAATAGAATTATATTCTAAATAATATATTATTATATTTTTTTTATATTAGAATATTTTAGAATATTTTAAATAGAATATTTCTATGATATGTGATATGATTTTTCATCGAATGACTATTCATCTATTGTATTTTCATGTAAATAGAGGAAAAAAGGCTCTATGGAAAAATGGTGGTTCAATTCTATGTTGTTTAATAGGGAGTTAGAATACAGGTGTGGTTTAAGTAAATCAATGGATATTTTTGGTCCTATTGAAAATACCAGTGTAAGTGAAGACGAAATTTTAACTTATATGGATAAAAACATTCATAGTTGGAATGATAGTGACAATTCAAGTTACAATAATGTTGATTATTTAGTCGGTGTCAGGAACATCCGGAATTTCCTATCTGATAAAACTTTTTTAGTTAGGGATAGTAAGAGTAAGAGTTATTCCATATATTTTGATATTGAAAATCAAATTTTCAAGATTGACAATGATCATTCTTTTCTAAGAGAACCAGAAAGTTTTTTTTATAGTTATAAGAATTCTAGCTATCTGAATAATGTCTCTAAGAGTGATGATGATCATTACATGTATAATACTAAATCTAGTTGGAATAATAACATTAATAGTTGCATTGAAAGTTATCTTCGTTCTCAAATCTGTATTGATAGTTACATTTTAGGGGATAGTGACAAATACAATGACAGTTACTTTTATAGTTACATTTGTGGTAAGGGCAGAAATAGTAGTGAAAGCGAGAGTTCTAGTATAATAACTAGCACGAATGATACAAATGATAGTGATTTAACTAGAAGAGAAAGTTCTAAGGATCTCGATGAAACTAAAAAATACAAGCATTTATGGATTGAATGCGAAAATTGTTATGGATTAAATTATAATAAAATTTTTAAATCAAAAATGAATATTTGTGAACACTGTGGATATCATTTGAAAATGAGCAGTTCGGATAGAATCGAAAGTTCGATTGATCCAGGTACTTGGAATCCTATGGATGAAGACATGGTCTCTCTGGATCCCATTGAATTTCATTCGGACGAGGAACCTTATAAAGATCGTATTGATTCTTATCAAAGAAAGACAGGATTAACTGAGGCTGTTCAAACAGGCACAGGTCAACTAAACGGTATTCCTGTAGCAATTGGGATTATGGATTTTCAGTTTATGGGGGGTAGTATGGGATCCGTAGTAGGTGAGAAAATCACCCGTTTGGTCGAATATGCTACCAATCAACTTTTACCTCTTATTCTAGTATGCGCGTCCGGAGGAGCACGTATGCAAGAAGGAAGTTTGAGCTTGATGCAAATGGCTAAAATATCTTCTGCTTTATATTATTATCAAAGAAGTAAAAAGTTATTCTATGTATCTATCCTTACATCTCCTACTACTGGTGGGGTGACAGCTAGTTTTGGCATGTTGGGGGATATCATTATTGCCGAACCCAATGCTTACATTGCATTTGCGGGTAAAAGAGTAGTTGAACAAACGTTGAATAAGACAGTACCCGAAGGTTCACAAGCGGCTGAATATTTATTCCATAAGGGCTTATTTGATTCAATCGTACCGCGTAATCCTTTAAAGGGGGTTCTGAGTGAGTTATTTCAGCTCCATGCTTTCTTTCCTTTGACTCAAAATGAAAAATCAAGAAGAGCCTAAAATGATTTTTAAATTCTTTTTTTTGTGCTGTGGCGAGTGAGTAGTTATTTATTAATTTATTATTTTATTAATATTCTTTATTAATATTATTTATAATTTTGTATTTTATTATTTATTTTTTATATTCTATACTCATTTATACTCATTATATATATATTCACTTAGCTATACTTAGTATAATTTTTCAAATATACTTAGTATAAGTATATATGAATTCTAGTGATTATAGACTATCTTTATAAGAATATAAGAATAATAAAAATATGAAATTACAAAAATTTGAGTATAACAATAAAAAAAAAATAACAGGTACAATTATTAAACCGAGGTACCCATTCTATGATAAACTTACCCTCCATTTTTGTGTCTTTAGTGGGCCTAGTATTTCCGACAATTGCAATGGCTTCTTTATTTCTTCATATTCAAAAAAACAAGATTTTTTAGATACGGGCAGTAGGGACAAATCTCATATATTTTTTTTAGCTCTGGAAGCAATTCGATGAATTACTCCTAAAGGTTTACATCAAAAGAGTGCTAGTTGATGAAAGTTACTTCGGAAACAAAGAAAAGTAAAGTCAAATTCATTTTCATTTGCTTGGGTTATTTATTTTCCCAATTCCAATAAAATAGAACTGGATCTAATATGAGTTGGCGATCAGAACGTATATGGATAGAACTTATAACGGGGTCTCGAAAAACAAGTAATTTCTGCTGGGCCTTTATCCTTTTTTTAGGTTCATTAGGGTTCTTATTGGTTGGAACTTCCAGTTATCTTGGTAGGAATTTTTTATCTTTATTTCCGTCTCAGCAAATTCCTTTTTTTCCACAAGGGATCGTGATGTTTTTCTATGGAATCGCGGGTCTCTTTATTAGTTCTTATTTGTGGTGTACAATTTCGTGGAATGTAGGTAGTGGTTATGATCGATTCGATAGAAAAGAGGGAGTAGTGTGTATTTTTCGTTGGGGATTTCCTGGAAAAAATCGTCGTATTATTCTCCGATTCCTTATGAAAGATATTCAGTCCATCAGAATAGAAGTTAAAGAGGGTATTTATACTCGTCGTATCCTTTATATGGAAATCATAGGACAGGGGGCCATTCCCTTGACTCGTATTGACGAGAATTTGACTCCACGAGAAATTGAACAAAAAGCTGCAGAATTGGCCTATTTCTTGCGTGTACCAATTGAAGTATTTTGAAAAAAAAAATGAACTGAAAAATGAATGCTTTCTTAGGGAAAAGAAATTCTTTTTTTTTTTGAAATCTTTTCTATTTTGATAGAAGGGGCCTTCTTTGGTTTTGAAATCCGACTAATATTCATTACGCGAAGTGCTCTTTCGTGTATTCATCAAAAGGGGTAATTGCTTCGAATCTTAGCAATTGATATCTTTTGAAACAAGATTTTTTTCTTCATTCGAATTGGCAGTGGATTCTTTCGCTTTCTTATTCTATTTCTGTATTCTTTCTAAATTCAAGGACTAACTTAACTCCCGAATTGCAAATAAAAAAAGCGGGAATAGATTATAGATTTATATATAGGCTCTATGACTTGTAATAGAACTTATGCTTGATAGAAATATTATTATCATATAGAGTTGACGAATGAGGTGAAGCTGAGTTCATTAAAGACGAAAAATGGTAAAAAAGAAAGCATTCATTCCCCTTCTATATCTTACATCTATAGTCTTTTTGCCCTGGTGCATCTCTTTAACATTTAAGAAAAGTCTGGAATCTTGGGTTACTAATTGGTGGAATACTAGGCAATCCGAAATTTTCTTGAATATCATTCAAGAAAAGAATATTCTAAAAAAATTCATAGAATTCGAGGAACTCTTCCTCTTGGATGAAATGCTAAAGGAATACCCGGAAACACGTCTACAAAACCTTCGTACCGGAATCTACAAAGAAACCATCCAATTGATCAAAACGCACAACGAAGATCGTATCCATACGATTTTGCACTTCTCGACAAATATAATCTGTTTCGTTATTCTAAGTGCTTATTCTATTCTAGGTAATCAAGAACTTATTATTCTTAACTCTTGGGTTCAAGAATTCCTATATAACTTAAGTGACACAATAAAAGCTTTTTCTATTCTTTTATTAACTGATTTATGTATAGGATTCCATTCGACCCATGGTTGGGAACTAATGATTGGTTCTGTCTATAAAGATTTTGGATTTGCTCAGAATGATCAAATTATATCTGGTCTTGTTTCCACTTTTCCAGTCATTTTAGATACAATTTTTAAATATTGGATTTTCCGTTATTTAAATCGCGTATCTCCGTCACTTGTAGTGATTTATCATTCAATGAATGACTGAAAAAAAAAACGATCCACTGATCCAATTATAAAGTTTGTTATTTTGTACAAAAGCTAAACATTCAAAAATTGACTTATTCTTTTCTTTCTACCCACCCCAGGGATTCTTCCTATATTCCAGGAAAACTATTTCAGTAAATAGCAGAATCATGGATAGGGAACTATGCCAGTGACCTACCTAATTTTATTGTAGAAATTTGAGGATCAATGATTGGACCATGCAAACTAGAAATGCCTTTTCTTGGATAAAGGAAGAGATTACTCGATCCATTTCCGTATCGCTCATGATATATATAATAACTCGAGCACCCATTTCAAATGCATATCCCATTTTTGCACAGCAGGGTTATGAAAATCCGCGAGAAGCAACTGGCCGTATTGTATGTGCCAATTGCCATTTAGCTAATAAGCCCGTGGATATTGAGGTTCCACAAACGGTACTTCCTGATACTGTATTTGAAGCAGTTGTTCGAATTCCTTATGATATGCAAGTAAAACAAGTTCTTGCTAATGGTAAAAAGGGGGCTTTGAATGTGGGGGCTGTTCTTATTCTACCGGAGGGTTTTGAATTGGCCCCCCCCGATCGTATTTCGCCTGAGATTAAAGAAAAGATAGGTAATCTGCCTTTTCAAAGCTATCGTCCCGCAAAAAAAAATATTCTTGTGGTAGGCCCTGTTCCTGGTCAGAAATATAGTGAAATAACCTTTCCTATTCTTTCCCCAGATCCCGCTACTAAGAGAGATGTTCACTTCTTAAAATATCCTATATACGTAGGCGGGAACAGGGGGAGGGGTCAGATTTATCCCGACGGGAGCAAGAGTAATAATAATTTTTATAATGCTACAGCAGCAGGTATAGTAAAAAAAATCATACGAAAAGAAAAAGGGGGGTACGAAATAACTATAGTGGATGCATCGGATGGACGTGAAGTGATTGATATTATACCTCCAGGACCAGAACTTCTTGTTTCAGAGGGTGAATCTATCAAACTTGATCAACCATTAACGAGTAATCCTAATGTGGGTGGATTTGGTCAGGGGGATGCGGAAATAGTACTTCAAGATCCATTACGTGTCCAAGGTCTCTTGTTCTTCTTGGCATCTATTATTTTGGCACAAATCTTTTTGGTTCTTAAAAAGAAACAATTTGAGAAGGTTCAATTGTCCGAAATGAATTTCTAGGTCCGCGGATTTATCAACATATTAAGCTCGTAAAAAGAACTAAATTTTTGTTGATAAATTATGTAATTCTATTCTGTATAATCAAAAAATGATGAAATTTGCTTCTTTCTAGTCTTTTTCTAAAGATATTTAGAGAATTCCTTGTAGCGCAGTACTAGTCAGTCATAGTATGTATATTGTGAAGAAGACAAGACTATTTTTGATTTTGTTTCTTTGTTTTTTTTTTTCAACCCCAATAAATTAGAGCGGTATAATTATGTCACTGTTTTAAGATTTCAATGTCCTAGAATAGAAATATATTAATAGTTTTCTATTGGAATATAAAAGAAAATTCCACTCGATACTAAACATAAAATAATATAGGCAGAGAATATTAAGCACAGTAGAATTAAGCACAGTAGAAATAGAAATGGGGAAAACGGGATTCTAGGAGGGATTTTTTGTCTTTTCCTAGAGTCCGATTCCTTCTTGCTTGTGTCGAAATAGAAATATTCTACAAAATATAATAATACTTCTTGATCCCCTTCCTGAAAGAATCCTATTCTTAGCTTAGTTTCGATTTTTTTCCAACTTAGAACCTTTATGACATATAATTTTTTATTTATGGATTTATTTATTTATTGGATATAATACGTAGTGGAGTAGTGGACAAACAAAAAAGAGAGGGAATTTGATTGACCCAATACAACTTCTTCAATTAACTTGTTTAGAAAAAAAAAAGAATTCAATCATGATTTGATACTAGTAGATACTCAAATTGATTTAGAGTAAGATTTTATTAGTATAGTATAGAAAAGGTTCGTTTCACATGATATTTGATCGATAGATAAAATATAGAATAGAATATAATTAAGAATATATTACAATAGAATATAATTAAGAATATATTACAATAGAATTCATTATATTTCTATTGCGCTACCCAGAAGAAGTAACTCAAGTGATTCCTTTGATTCCTTCTTTCTTTTACTTTTCTTTCAACTTAAACTTTTACTTTTCTTTCAACTTAAAATAAAAGAAAAAGTATTGACAGATATTATCCAGGAAAAGATGTTTTGAATCAATTAATGAAGTTCATTTTTCAAAAACATCATCAAAAAAAATGAAATGGAGTTTTTTGAAACATCGGAAAAAGTTATCCATTGAGTCGTTTATACGAAGAAAAAATATTATGATTATTAAGAACTCAACGGGACCCCCTCGAA